TGGAACTAATGTATCAAGCTTCTTCATAGCATTATCCATTATAAATGGATTTTCTAACATTTGACCCCGTACCACCGAAAGGTTTGGTCGCATACTTGAAAAATACCCCAAAAAATCAAGGGAATGCTTGGATAATTGGTTTATATAAATCCTTCCTGGTTGAGACCACACATAAGAATGAGATTGCCATAAATTGACAAGATAATATTTCCACTTATTCATCAGAAGAGGGGTATCCTTCGAAGACAGAATAGATTTTCCTTGATATCTAACATAATGCATAAAAGGATCCTTGAAGAACCATAAGATGGCGGCCGGAAAATCATTAACGAAGACTTCTTCTACAGGATATTTTTTTTTTTCATAGAAATGTATTCGCTCAAAAAAGATACCAGAAGAGGTTAATCGTAAATGAGAAGATTGATTACGAAGAAAAAGGAAAATGGATTCGTATTCACATACATGAGAATTATATAGGAGCAAGAATAATCGTGGATTACTTTTTGAAAAAATCATTTTTTTTGGAGTAATAAGACTATTCCAATTATAATACTCGTGAAGAAAGAGTCGTAATAAATGTAAAGAAGAGGGATCTTTCACCCAATAGCGAAGGGTTTGAACCAAGATTTCTAGATGAATGGGGTAGGGTATTAGTACATCTGATACATAATTTAAATGTGGGAATTTGTCCTCTAAAAAAGGAAATATTGAATGAATTGATCGTAAATTATAAGATTTTACGATTTCTGTCGCCTCTAAGGAAGATACTAATCGTAGGGAAAACGGAATTTCCACAATGACTGCAAATCCCTCCGACATCATTTGAGAATACAAATTTTTGTTGTACCCAAAAATTTTTTTTTGGTTAGAATCATTAGCGGAAATTGTCAAATGATTCTGTTGATACATTCGACTAATTAAACGTTTTATAATTAGTAAACTATATTTAGTGTCATAACCTACATTATCCAACAAAATCGATCTATTTAAACCATGATCATGAGCAAGTGCATAAATATACTCCCGAAAGATAAGTGGGTATAGGAAGTCATGTTGCTGATATCTATCTAGTTCTAAATATCCTTGAAATTCTTCCATTTTTAATGTGAACAAGAAAAGAAATAGGTGATTTATTGGGTTATCAAATGATACATAGTACGATACAGTCAAAACAAGGTATTATAGTAAGAAAATACCTCGGAACAAGTAAGACTCATCAACAGACTCTCTAGCCTCTCTTTTTCCATCTAATTGATTTATGTTCATTCTAGGGTAACAAGATGGTTAGAAGTCCTTTATTTTTTCAATCCAATCGCTCTTTTGATTTTGAAAAATCTTTATCAATATACTGCCTTCTTCTACACATTTATCTCTACCCCATAATGGGTAATAGCTAATAATTAGGACTCATAAGAAATTTATAATCCACTCATGGGAAAAGTTTTTCCCGTATTAAGCACTAATATATTTTTAACGTCTAATTAGATCGGGTAATCAGTCAAAAATTAAGAACAGAAGCTCATTACTTTTTGTTTCCCTATAATTGGAACCGTAGTAGGGCTCTACCCATTTATTCACTCGACCAAATTCATTTTTTTTATTACACGACAAGAATTCAAACAATTTAAATAAGGTTTTGGACCTATTCGGTAAGAATGAAATATTCTTAGAATTATCCATTGATACGACATGCTGCTTTTTCCATTCATTCCTTTCAGGATCAGTCGTGGTCTTACAAACTCTACCGATGGTATGGACGAATCTTTTGCTTCATACAAATGTGTAAAAGATGCTAGCCGCACTTAAAAGCCGAGTACTCTACCGTTGAGTTAGCAACCCAAATAAAATAATTAGAATGTGTAGATACAATCGGAATCTCAATAAAAAAAAGATTGAATTGCACAACGCAATCCAAACCAATCAAAACATTAAAATAGCACAAATTTTTAAAATTCTAATTGATTAGATTCTGAACATAATAAAAATGAACAGATCCGATGAAAAAATTCTCAGATAAAAATAGGGATAAAGTAAAATATTTATAAATAGCTCCCTGTCTCTTATGTCATCCATTAATTCTATAGTATATATATAGATTTTATTGAGTTTAATCTTAATCAAAAAAAGACTTCTTGTATCACAGAAAATACAAGAACCCATTATTTGAATGAAATAAAAGCTATGGGACGGAGATATAAATGGATCCTTTTATCCACGATCGGATTATATTTATTTGATACACTGTTGTCAATATGAATGTTGAGAAAAGAATACAAAAGAAAAAACAATTTATAAATATAACTAACAATTTCAATCAATCTAACAATTTCAATCAATCTAACAATTTCAATCAATTAGACAATTAGAATTATAAGAAAAAATAAGAAAAAAAAAAAACTAAGGACTTGTGTTGGATTGGCACTATATATAATATTTCTATACAACACAACATTGATACAATATTGGTGGAAAAAAAAATTTAATTAAGTAAAAAAATTAAAAAAATGAGGTTTATTCACTAAAATAAGCAAGTGAAATCCTTTGTGTTTTTTTATTTGTTCCTTAACTCATTGACAGTAATCTCAAAATTTTATATTTATAGACCCGATTACTTCATTTATTTATTCACTTAATCTTTTTCTATCTATTTTATATATATCAATACAATTTATATCAATAAAATATAAATAGATTTTTGTCGTTATAAAAGACACTTTTTTATATTTTTATAGTAACAATAATAAATTTAGTATCAATAATAAATTTAGTATGATATAAATAGAACAAAAGAGGAAATAGCAAAGAAACAAAAAGGTTATACAAGGCTATATACAAATCATCCACATTTTTTTTATTTCATTAATTGAATTTTATTTGTTGATTAGGGCGAAGTTCCGTAAAAACCCCCGCCCTTTTTGAAATATCATGAACAGTTCCTGTAGGTTGAGCACCTTTTTCAAGGAAATATAGAATAGCAGGAACATTTAAATAGATTTGATTCTTTATCGGGTCATAAAAACCCACTTTACGAAGATCTCTTCCCTCTCGTCGGGATCGAACATCAAGTGCAACGATTCGATAAATGGCTCATTGGGATAGATGAACAATACTCCCCTCCCCTAGAAACGTATAAGAAGTTTTCTCCTCGTACGGCTCGAGAAAATTCTAAATTATGTCTATGTATAGAATCATAATATCAAATAGATCCATAAAATCATCAAATTCATTATATTATTGATTTTAGTTTAAATACTTTTTCTTAGTCTTCCCCCCCCCCCCCAAAAAAAAAATTATTTGTATCCTCATAACTCAAGTTGAATAACTCTCAAATAACTCAAAAGAAACCTTTTAGGTATTAAATTTATTGAGTGGTCTCTAACCCTTTTTGTCTGTCTCCTTTAGAATCTATTTTGATTCTTAAATATGATCTGGTTGTTGAGACAATTGAAAACGGTATTTCCTTGTTCCAGGATCTTTATCTTTGCCTTGAATCATTGGGTTTAGACATTACTTCGGTGATCTTTAAATCGTTTCAAAACGGCAGCAACATACCATTTTTTGTGATTTCTTTCTATCAAAGAATCATATGAATGGTTGATTCCTACGTAATACACTTTACTTTTGATTTGATCAAAAGAGTTTTACCAATTCCAACAAAAGAAACTTTTCAATTTTATCGAATTGGATCCTTTAGATTTATATATCTAAAATATACTTACGAAGTTGTTCCAATTTATTGATCGATACTAACCTTAGATTCTTGCCCTTGAGAAATTAATCAATACGTTCTACTCGAGCTCCATCATGTACTATTTACATGGCAACACTCTCAAAAATGAGGGTTCCAGTGGAACAGAACAAATAATGATGTCGAGCCAAGAGCACTTTCGTTCCTATATAATATAAAAAAGTGGTGGATGTAAGAATCCACAGCTGATCATGTCCTTCAAGTCGCACGTTGCTTTCTGCCACATCGTTTTAAACGAAGTTTTACCATAACATTCCTTCAGTTTGGAACCAGTATGTAATTGATTCAATTATGGAATCGTGAATAATCATCGGTTCGGTCTAATAATCTATACTTTTTTCTTCTATATGAAGAATGGATAATGTATGACGAAGTCTCAACAAGAATTCAATCAATTTCACCCCATTGTTTATAATTTTTTTTTAATTATAACTAACATAACATGAATAAATAAACACGAATAAACAAATTATTTTGAATCTCTATCTTCAAGTAACGTGATAGGATAAATTCAACAATTTCACACTTCTTAGAGTACCAAGAACTCATAAGAAATCATTAAAAAGATTTAATTGATTGAATAGTTTCCTACCCTATATCATTATTTGCATAAGGTTTTACAGTAAGTACCATTCGCTTTTTATCATCATTAAGAGAAAGATAAATCCATATTGGATTAAACCATCAATGATTAATAAAAAAAAAAGACTGATGTAAGGAAAGATTGAAGATTTAGGTTGTTATTTTTTCATATTTCATATTGTAAAATTCAGTAATATTTTCAAAATTTCGTTTCATATGCGTGTTATTTGAACTCGATTAAATTTGTGAAAAAGATATGATTAAAAAAAAAAAAAAAAAAAAGAAATAAGAATCACATTCTATAACAATATTATACTCTTAAACGGAAGACTGGTCGAAAAGACAATCTTTATTTTGATATATTTTATTATGATATAGATTATGATATAGATATATATTTTATTTTTTATTTATAGATTAATAAAATTATAGATTAATAAAATTATAGATTAATAAAATGATCGTGGGTCAGGTATGTTCTGGGACGGAAGGATTCGAACCTCCGAATAGCGGGACCAAAACCCGTTGCCTTACCACTTGGCCACGCCCCATTTCTAGTCGACACTAATAAATACTAATATTGGTACTGGTTGTTCGTCAACTCAAGTCTAAATATCTATTATCTATAAAATAGATTACTAGAATTTTTATACATGTAGACGTAGAATTAAACAGAATTTATTGATCATTACATATAATTCAATTAAGATATTGTATGAAAGTATGGTTTATTCTATTCTCTTTTGATTTGAGAATTGAAGGATTTTTGATTGGGTGAGTTCAAATCAAAGAAAGTTTTTTGGTCTATCTTATTTTCTTTTTATTCATTTTTCTTTTCTATGAATAATAACATATTTATAATAATAAAATAATAAAAAACTCAATTTATTAATAACTCAATCAAAATAAATAAAATACAATTATCCTCAAGAACAAAATGTTTGTTATGCTTAATATATTTAGTTTGATCTGTATCTGTCTTAATTCTGCTCTTTATTCAAGTAGTTTTTTCGTCGCCAAATTGCCCGAGGCCTACGCTTTTTTAAATCCAATCGTAGATGTTATGCCAGTAATACCCCTGTTTTTTTTTCTCTTAGCCTTTGTTTGGCAAGCTGCTGTAAGTTTTCGATGATATCTTTAATTTAATAATGTCTAGACAAATTCATGATTTATTGAAAAAAAAAAAAAATTCAAAGAAAAGAATTGATAAGATCAGATAAGTCTTACACCCTCAATTCAAATATTGAAATTCTTGTACAACCGCGAAAAATCTGGATCACCCCACTTCTTGGTGTCAAAATAAAAAATAAAAATAGTAGGGTATGCGGTATAAAAACGGAGAATCTATTCTCTTTTTTACTAAAAAAAAATCTTGGAGATTATGTAATGCTTACTCTCAAACTATTTGTTTACACGGTAGTAATATTCTTTGTTTCTCTCTTTATTTTCGGATTCCTGTCTAATGATCCAGGACGTAATCCTGGACGTGAAGAATAAAAGATAAGGTTTTTGTTTTCCTTGCTTGATTTTAAAATGTTCTTAGTAGGATTTTATCTATTACACATTTTTAACTATTAAAAATAAAAAGAGCTCGCGAAAAATTCGAAAGAAAATACCAAGTCATCAACAAAAACGGAAAGAGAGGGATTCGAACCCTCGGTACGAAAAACTCGTACAACGGATTAGCAATCCGACGCTTTAGTCCACTCAGCCATCTCTCCTCCCAATTGAAAAAGGATAATACTATGTTACATTATAAAAAATAAGGATTGAAAGAGCCCTTCATAATATTTTTTTTTTTCATCCGAGAGTGCTTTTTAGTTCCACGGCCCGGCTAAGTACTGACCAGGCCGGGCCCGCCATTTATTGTTCCAACGAATCATAAATAATTTTTTTTTTTATTTGAAAACTAAAATACTTGCTTGTTATTACGATTGGAAAAATAAAAACTCTTTTGATTTCTATGATATAGAATCAAATGATATCGAATCAAAGTTTCTTATCTTAATTTTTTATATTTATTTTCTTCATTCCTTTTATTTTAGTAAAGTAAATAAATAACAAAAAGGGAGCTGTGGATTCTTGCACAATACATTTTCATGTATGTTATGGCTTAAGTAGTTTTGTCGAGACGTCTAGGTCAAAAACCTCCGGCAAAAAAACACTTGTTATTTAGTTTTAGTTATTGAAATTTAATGAATTCTCTTTTCCGAATCTCATTGGGTTCTCTGATACAACACGTAAACGCTCTAATTTTCATGATTATTTTATGATCCTATCCTTTCTTTTTACTCTTTTAACTTTTTATTACGACCCATTTTCTTGTTCGACAAAAGGTTCATTTATATACAATAATCGGATTGTAGCGGGTATAGTTTAGTGGTAAAAGTGTGATTCGTTCTATAATCCTTTATATAGTTAAGGGGTCTTTCGGTTTGATTAATATTTCATTCCGACCAAAAACTTTATTTCTTAAAAGGATTTAATCCTTTACCTCTCAATGAAAAATTCGAGGAAGAATATACATTCTCGTGATTTGTATCCAAGAATCAATTAAAAATTGAAAAATTGGATTATGAGATTACGAAACATAATTTTTTTTTTTATTAGATCAATACTTCTAATTGAATAAGTATGAGTAAAGGATCCATGGATAAAGATAGAAAGTGGCTTTCGAATCGTAACTAAATCTTTAATTTGGAATTTGTATTACGGAAATTGAAGCAAAATGGCTATTAAACAATGACTTTGGTTTACTAGAGACATCGACAAATTGTTTTAGCTCGGTAGAAACAAAATGCTTTTCCTAAGGATTCTCTCACATAGAAATAGAGAACGAAGTAACTAGAAAGGTTGTTATAATAGAACCCCCCTCTTTTCTATAGGGATCGTCTAGAAAGCGGGTTGTTCTGAATACATTCAGACAGAAAAGCTGACATAGATGTTATGGGTGGAATTTTTTTTTTTCGTTCATGTCTTAATATAGGAATTTATACATCTTCCATAAAGGAGCCGAATGAAACCAAAGTTTCACGTTCAGTTTTGAATTAGAGACGTTAAAAATGATGAATCAACGTCGACTATAACCCCTAGCCTTCCAAGCTAACGATGCGGGTTCGATTCCCGCTACCCGCTTTTACTTTATTTTTTTATTAAATTAATAAGAAATA